ATTCTTACATCTCCTACTACCGGTGGGGTGACAGCTAGTTTTGGTATGTTGGGGGATATTATTATTGCCGAACCCTATGCCTATATTGCATTTGCAGGTAAAAGAGTAATTGAACAAACATTGAAAAAAGCCATGCCTGAAGGTTCACAGGCGGCTGAATCTTTATTACGTAAGGGCATGTTGGATGCAATTGTACCCCGTAATACTTTAAAAGGTGTTCTGAGTGAGTTATTTCAGCTCCATGCTTTTTTTCCTTTGAACAAAAATTAAATCAAATAGAACAGTTAGCTTATCAGAATTAAACGAAAACCCCTAAAAATGGATTTTTATTTAGAATCCTTTTTTTTGTTTACTACTCAGTAAACCTCTATCAACAAGATAAAAAGTGAATTTTTTCTTTCGGGAAGTTCAATTTCGACTATACAAATAAAACAAAGTTCATTTTCCTCTCTTGCTTGCATTATGTCTAGATATCTCAAATAGAGATATATACAGATCTATAGAGAGTCTTCCATCTTTTTGCATTTCCCGAAAACTCCCTGTTTTTGGATCAGATTCTAATAAATTGTGTAGAAATTTGTAATGGAATAAAAATTTTTCTTTATTAATGACTACATAGAAGACAAAAAGAACAAAAAGAATCATAGGGATTATGATACATCTATTTTATTTTGTTTATTTTGAAAGATGAATAAGTCCATTTATTTAGTTTGGCGCTTCTTCTACCTATTTTTTTATATTTCTATTAGGTTCTATATTTGTATTAGATATATATTTACTTAAAGATACTTAAGTATAATTATATAATATATATAATAGAAATAAAAAAAAATACAAGATATTCTAATATATCTTTATAATTCAGAATATAACAATAACAGGTACAAATATTAAATTGAGGTACCCATTTTATGACAACTTTCAACAACTTACCCTCTATTTTTGTGCCTTTAGTAGGCCTAGTCTTTCCGGCACTTGCAATGGCTTCTTTATTTCTTCATATTCAAAAAAATAAGATTTTTTAGATCGGATGAGACCTAATCGTATCACCCCTTTTTTTATTTTTAAAACTTCGATTTAATAAGACCCATTTGGTAGAATATTTATAACACATAGATTCCTACAAACATAAATAAAAAAAAGCTCTTATGCATGTGTAAACGTATTATATGGGTAAATAAATTTGCGCTCTTTTGAAAAAAAGTATCATCATCGGGCCGATGTATGAAATTCAAGTCAATGTATTTATTTGTATGTATATAGCTATAGGGATCATATAAAGGAAGGAGATGTTATTTTTTAGATATAAAAACTCTATGAATTACTCCTAAGGTAAAGGTTCACAACAAATATAGTTGATGAGAGTCACTTTGAAAAAAAAGGAAAGTCATATTTTCTCAATTCCAAAAAATTGTATAACTGGATCTAATATATATGAGTTGGCGATCAGAATCTATATGGATAGAATTTATAACGGGGTCTCGAAAAACAAGTAATTTCTTCTGGGCCTTTATACTTTTTTTAGGTTCATTAGGATTCTTATTGGTTGGAACTTCCAGTTATCTTGGTAGAAATTTTATATCGTTATTTCCGTCTCAGTCTCAGCAAATCGTTTTTTTTCCGCAAGGGATTGTGATGTCTTTCTATGGGATCGCAGGTCTCTTTATTAGTTGCTATTTGTGGTGCACTATTTTGTGGAATGTGGGTAGTGGTTATGATCTTTTCGACCGAAAAGAAGGAATAGTGCGTATTTTTCGTTGGGGATTTCCTGGAAAAAGTCGTCGCATCTTTTTACGATTCCTTATGAAAGATATTCAGTCCATCAGAATAGAAGTTAAAGAGGGTGTTTCTGCTCGGCGTGTCCTTTATATGGAAATTCGAGGTCAAGGGGCTATTCCTTTAATTCGTACTGATGAGAATTTTACTACACGAGAAATTGAGCAAAAAGCTGCTGAATTGGCTTACTTCTTGCGTGTACCAATTGAAGTTTTTTGAAATGAATTAATTTTAAAAGACTAAAAGCTTTGGCAGTAGGAAGAAAAAACTAAAGAATTTCTTTATTTTTTTTTTTCGATTGAACATTCATCTATTCTTTTAGGCTCATTTTTTTTTTTTTTTTTTTTGATATATTTGATAGAAAAGGAGTTTATTCGTATAGAAATTTGAAAACGTTCTTTTAGTATTGATCGAAAAAAGTCGGAATAACATCCTAGAAACAAAATTTTTTTTTGATTCAAATTGGAAGTGTATTCTGAGTCTATTTCTGTATTCTTTATAGATTCAAAGCAAAGACTGAGTATTTAATCAAAAGAAAAAGAGAAAATGGATTCATAGGCTGAATACATTCTATTCGAATTATAATATAAACTCATGCTCGATAGAAATATTAGATCTAATAGAATCAACAAATGAAGCAGGTTCATTAATAATTCACAGATTCAAAATGGCAAAAAAGAAAGCATTCATTCCTTTTTTTTATTTTACATCTATAGTCTTTTTGCCCTGGTTGATCTCTCTCTGCTGTAATAAAAGTTTGAAAACTTGGATTACTAATTGGTGGAATACTAGACAATGCGAAACCTTTTTGAATGATATTCAAGAAAAAAGTGTTCTAGAAAAATTCATACAATTAGAGGAACTATTCCAGCTGGATGAAATGATAAAGGAATACCCAGAAACCGATTTACAACAATTTCGTCTAGGAATCCACAAAGAAACGATCCAATTCATCAAGATCCACAATGAGTATCGTATCCATACAATCTTGCACTTCTCGACAAATCTAATATCTTTCGTTATTCTAAGTGGTTATTCCTTTTGGGGTAAGGAAAAGCTTTTTATTCTGAATTCTTGGGTTCAAGAATTCCTATATAATTTAAGTGATACAATTAAAGCTTTTTCTATTCTTTTATTAACTGATTTATGTATCGGATTCCATTCGCCTCACGGTTGGGAACTAATGATTGGTTATATTTACAAAGATTTTGGGTTTGCTCATTATGAGCAAATTTTATCTGGTCTAGTTTCTACCTTTCCAGTCATTCTTGATACAATTTTTAAATATTGGATCTTTCGTTATTTAAATCGTGTATCTCCATCACTTGTAGTGATTTATCATGCACTAAATGACTAAAAAACGATTCACTGATCCAATTCTAATCTTTCTTACCTTATACATCATAACCAAATCAAAGTCGTATTTACTTTACTCTTTTTACCCATGAGGTATTCCTTGTATATTTAAACAAAAAAATTTTATTTTTTCAGTAAACGTAAATAGCAGAATTGTGGCTAGGGAAGTATATTATCAACCTACCTAACTTTATTGTAGAAATTTTCGGGATAAATGATTGGACCATGCAAACTAGAAAAACCTTTTCTTGGATAAGGGAAGAGATTACTCGCTCCATATCTGTCTCACTCATGATATATATAATAACTTGGGCATCCATTTCAAGTGCATATCCGATTTTTGCCCAGCAGAATTATGAAAATCCACGAGAGGCAACCGGGCGTATTGTATGTGCCAATTGCCATTTAGCTAATAAGCCCGTGGATATTGAGGTTCCACAAGCGGTACTTCCTGATACTGTATTTGAAGCTGTCGTTAAAATTCCTTATGATATGCAACTAAAACAAGTTCTAGCTAATGGTAAAAAAGGAGCTTTGAATGTGGGAGCAGTTCTTATTTTACCGGAGGGGTTTGAATTAGCCCCCCCTGATCGTATTTCACCCGAGATGAAAGAAAAGATAGGAAATCTGTCTTTTCAGAATTATCGCCCCAATAATAAAAATATTCTTGTGATAGGTCCTGTTCCTGGTCAAAAATATAGTGAAATAACCTTTCCTATTCTTGCCCCAGACCCTGCTACTAATAAAGATGTTCACTTCTTAAAATATCCTATATACGTAGGCGGAAACAGGGGACGGGGTCAGATTTATCCTGATGGTAGCAAAAGTAACAATACAGTTTATAATGCTACGGCAGGAGGGATAATAAGCAAAATTTTACGAAAAGAAAAGGGGGGATACGAAATAACCATAGTGGATGCATCGAATGGACGCCAAGTGATTGATATTATTCCTCGAGGCCTAGAACTTCTTGTTTCAGAGGGCGAATCCATTAAACTCGATCAACCGTTAACGAGTAATCCTAATGTGGGTGGATTTGGTCAGGGGGATGCGGAAATAGTACTTCAAGATCCATTACGTGTCCAAGGACTTTTGTTCTTCTTAGGATCGGTTGTTTTGGCACAAATCTTTTTGGTTCTTAAAAAGAAACAGTTTGAGAAGGTTCAATTATCCGAAATGAATTTTTAGATCTGTCTATTTAGCTTTATAAAAGTCGTAAAAAAGAACCAAAAAATTTATGAAAAGCCTTTAGCCTCTCTTTAGATTTTCTATTTATTTTCGACCGTATGTCAGGAATTACTTGTATCATAGTCCTAATCCTAGTATGTATATTGAGAAGAATTCGCTTTACCCCTTTTCTTTATTTTTCAATACAAATTTTTTATGGGAAGGGGTGTGATGTAACTCTGTCGTTATTGACCAATTAAAATTGATAGAATGTAGCAATAATCAAGAGTTTTTTTCTATTAGAATGGAAAAATTTGACTATATACTAAAATAAGATAAGGAAAGCAAGCGCAAAAAAAAAGAGGGAACCATAAATCGGCGACACAACAAAATTTAGGGACTATAGGGAGTTTTTTTTGTCTTGCTAGTCTTCGACACAAGAAAAGGATGTCTAAAATTCCTTTTCTTGTGTCAATCTTGTCCTTCTTGATTCTATTCGTTAAAAATTCCTATTATTAGTTTACATATATATATTGTTATTTCTATATATATATTAATTAATTTAGTATATTATAGTAGTTTTATTTATTTTTTTTTTTATGAAATACTAAATCAACAAAAAACTTCTATTCTATTTAGTATAGACAAAAATTTAATGATAGATCTAACGATAAAAAATATTGTGTCGGCCGGTAAGGCGG